CGTTATAGCCTGTTTCCAATACTGAGCGGCTTGAGCGAACCAAGCCTCCGCCATTTCAGAATCTCCTTGTTGAATGGCCTGTTCTCCACGGTCGGAATAGGCGGGTCAATTCCCTCCCTGAGAACCGTACTTGAGAGTTTCCTACCTCATACGGCTCGACAACCAACTCTTTTGTTTCGGTGTACCAGTTTTTTAACTTTAACCTACTTTGAACTTTATATCTAATTGAATGTCTAATTGAATGTCTAATTGAATGAGATTTCTTATAGATATTTTGTTTTTCTTGGATTAAACAAAAGAGAGTAATTACATGAGTTTCAAACTTTCATTTTGATTTAATTAATATATTAATTAATATAATAAGTTTTATCTTTTCTCCTACCTTCAGAAAAAAAAAGGCATGTCCACTGTTATTAGATATTAAAATTTTCTGAAAGGTAACTATCCCGCTTTCATATAAAAATTTATATAGAATCTTTGAAAAAGACTTTTTCATACTTCATAAAAAAGAAAAAGACTTACTGTCTTTAGGATCTGATGCTACACCGCTGCTCACTACCTTAGGGGATCTACTCTATTACATAAGTGGATTCCTAAGATTTATCTCATATTATGATATAAATAAACAGCTCTTGTTGTATCGGTCCAAAACCTTTCCAATTGATCTTTACGGTGCTTCCTCTATCAATTCAATCTTTTTTTATCCATAGAAAGAAAGTATTTAGGCATATCTAGTCTTCACTTCATATTTCGATCAATGAAGTTTATTTATTTGCTACAGCTGATAAAAAAATCGTTTTGGACGATGCTTATGTAGAAAGCCCTTTTTTTGTGTTTCTAGTATTTCATTGACTAGCTGTTCGTTCTTTTTTTCTATAGTGGAGATAGTCGCACGTAATGACAGATCACAGCCATATTATTAAAAGCTTGTGGTAAAAAGGGGTTTCGTTCTAATGCCCGAAAATAATATTCTAAAGCTTTGGTATGTTCCCCATTACTTGTGTGGATCAGGCCTATATTATAGAGTATATAACTTCGATCATAGGGGTCAATTTCTAGTCGCATAGCTTCATAATAATTCTGTAATGCTTCCGCATAATTTCCTTCAGATTGAGCCGACATCCGTTACGGTCGTCATTCGCTTTAACGAATTCTCCGTTTCAGAACCGTATGTGAGATTTTCATCTCATACGGCTCCTCCTTTAGGTGCATAATGAAAATAATATATGTAAAAATGTGATGTCATTATGAACTAAGCGGGGCTAATGTTTTTACAAGAAATCCCTAGCCAACCTTCTTGCAAAAGATCTTTTCTTACTACCAAGTGGGTTCATGCTAGATAAAAATAAAAAAGGAAACTCTAAAAATTTCTTTGTTCTCAACGCCCCTAAATTTCCAGGAATTAGTCACTTCAACAGTCTTCAATGGTTATACGGGTATCCAAAGTACGAACGAGATGGATGTTTATTGTTCCAACCATTTTAATTAGTCCCAATCCCAAATAAGAAGAAGAAAGAAAGGGAATCATTTTGAAGAAAGTTTTCGTGTTGTTGATTTCTCGGCGTAGTGCTTCTTCCCCTATGCCTCCTATTCGTATATTGTATTAGTGTAGTAGGATTGATCTGTAATACGGGAACCATAGGTAAAAACCTTTTGCTCAATACTAGAATTCACAATTGAAGCATCTAAGGCTGCATTAATCGTGGATACATGACAGAAGGGATTGTTTTTTTTATTATAAACTTCACCTTCAAAAGCGTAGATTTTTTTTCAATACTCGTTTTTCTTTCTATTCCAAATCGGCGAGAAAAAACAAAATAATGATAATCAAATCGCACCATCTCTGTAATAAGTAAATGCCTCTTTTTCTCCGGAAGTTGTCGGAATGACTCGTAATAAGATATCGGCTACAATTGTAAAGGTTTTATCAATAAAATTTCCATTTATACGCGATCTTGGCATAGGTAGTAATCCATTCTCTAACTCTTTTTATTTCCTTTACCTTTTCTTTTGTGAGAAAATTTTCTCACAAACAAAGGAATTGTATAGTACGAACTAACATAAAAGCGGACTCATTAAAAAAAACCTTCTATCTACTTCCAATTTTTCCGGTCAAAAAAGGTATCTATTAACCATAATCTAAAAAACGATGAATAACTCGCTATTCACCCAGATACTCAGTCATAATCCTGATGTTGGAGAGATGGCCGAGTGGTTGAAGGCGTAACATTGGAACTGTTATGTAGACTTTTGTTTACCGAGGGTTCGAATCCCTCTCTTTCCGTACTTTCAACTAATTCACCAATCTTACGTGATTGACCACAATGTATCAAATCCAATAAAAAAGAATAGATATAAAATCTACCTTGTTTTGATTTTGAAATAGATTCTCTATTCCTAATTTCTTTCATATGGAAAATGCTGGGAAGAGCAAACAAGGGATCCAAATCTCCCTACCAATCTATGATACATGAATAGGAAAAAGATTCCTCGACAAAAT